CACCAATATCAATCCTTTTTATTTCAAGGCGAGGATTCAATCACTTACCCAGCATCAAGGGACTATTCGTACGTTGCTGAATAGAAATAAGGAATATCCATCTTTTCTGATTTTGTCATCATCCGATTGTTTTCGAATTGGCCCATTCAATGGTTCGAAATCTCACAAAGTGACAAAAGAATTAATTAAAGAAGATCCCGCGATTCCCATTAGGAATTCATTGGGTCCCTTAGGGATTGTACCTAAAATCACGAATTTTTATTCATTTTACTATTTCTATTTATTCTATTTAATAACTCATAATCAGATCTTGTTAAATAAATATTTGCTACTTGACAATTTCAAACAGACTTTCCAAGGACTTCCATATTATTTAATGGATGAAAATGGAAGAATTTATAATCCCGATTCATGCATCATTTTGAATCCATTCGATTTGAATTGGTGCTTTCGCCCTCACGATTATTGTGAGGAGACATCCACAATAATTAGCCTTGGACAGTTTATTTGTGAAAATGGATGTATATCCAAATACGGACCACACATAAAATCGGGTCAAGTTCTAATTGTTCACGTTGACTCCTTAGTAATAAGATCAGCTAAGCCTCATTTGGCTACTCCAAGAGCAACTGTTCATGGCCGTTGTGGAGAAATCCTTTATGAAGGAGATACATTAGTTACATTTATATATGAAAAATCGAGATCGGGTGATATAACACAAGGTCTTCCAAAAGTGGAACAAGTGTTAGAGGCGCGTTCGATTGATTCAATATCGATGAACCTAGAAAAGAGGGTTGAAGGTTGGAACGAACGTATAACAAGAATTCTTGGAATTCCTTGGAGATTCTTGATTGGCGCTGAACTAACCATAGCGCAAAGTCGTATCTCTTTGGTTAATAAGATCCAAAAGGTTTATCGATCCCAGGGGGTGCAGATCCATAATAGGCATATAGAGATTATTGTACGTCAAATAACATCAAAAGTGTTGGTTTCCGAAGATGGAATGTCTAATGTTTTTTCACCTGGAGAACTTATCGGATTGTTGCGAGCAGAACGAACAGGGCGCGCTTTGGAAGAAGCGATCTGTTACCGAGCCATCTTATTGGGAATAACTAGGGCGTCTCTGAATACTCAAAGTTTCATATCCGAAGCGAGTTTTCAAGAAACCGCTCGAGTTTTAGCAAAAGCCGCTCTACGAGGTCGTATTGATTGGTTGAAAGGCCTGAAAGAGAACGTTGTTCTGGGGGGGATGATGCCTGCTGGTACCGGATTCAAAGGATTAGTCCAACGTTCAAGGCAACACAGCAACATTCCTTTGGAAATCAAGAAGAAGAATCTATTCGAGGAGGAAATGGAAATGAGAGATATTTTGTTCTACCACATAGAATTATTTCGTTCTTGCATCCCCAAAAATTTACCTGATACATCAGAACGATCATTTACGGAATTTCATGACAGATTCATTCTTTTCTTTTAACTATCTAGTCCTGGTCATTTGATTTGGTAATAAAGATAATAACGAATAGAAAGCAATTAGTGACTTGAACCATGTATTAACGTAACGGTCAATCTCCGGTAGAAGGTTCCGTCGGAACAATTATTTATTTCAGGTACCTCTTAAAAAAAAAAGAGAGAGAAAGTGTGGGGAGAAATGACAAGAAGATATTGGAACATGAATTTGGAAGAGATGATGGAAGCAGGAGTTCATTTTGGTCATGGTACTAGGAAATGGAATCCTAGAATGGCACTTTACATCTCTGCAAAGCGTAAAGGTATTCATATTACAAATCTTACTAGAACTGCTCGTTTTTTGTCAGAAGCCTGTGATTTAGTTTTTGATGCAGCGAGTATAGGAAAACACTTCTTAATAGTTGGTACCAAAAATAAAGCAGCTGATTCAGTAGCATCAGCTGCAATAAGAGCTCGGTGTCATTATGTTAATAAAAAATGGCTCGGTGGTATGTCAACGAATTGGTCCACTACAGAAATGAGACTTCATAGATTCAGGGACTTGAGATCGGAACAAAATACGGGGAAACTCAACTGTCTCCCGAAAAGAGATGTAGCAATGTTGAAGAGGCAATTATCTCAATTGCAAACATATCTGGGCGGGATCAAATATATGACGGGGTTACCCGATATTGTAATCATCGTTGATCAGCAAGAAGAATATACGGCTCTTCGAGAATGTCTCACTTTGGGGATTCCGACAATTTGTTTAATCGACACAAATTGTGACCCGGATCTCGCAGATATTTCGATTCCAGCGAACGATGACGCTATAGCTTCAATCCGATTGATTCTTAACAAATTAGTATCCGCAATTTGTGAGGGCCGTTCTAGCTATATAAAAAATTGTTGATTAATAATAGGATAAGTCAATGACTTTGGAAACTCCATAAATGGATTGAATCGGTTACTATCCCTGAGTCTCAAAAAAGAGATAAAAATCGCTGGGAATATTATGCGATCGCTTGGTATCCGAAATATACGATTAAAGCAGGCGAGTTGAGAAAGAGATAAGAGATGGCTGAATCAAAATAATTCCTTTTTAAGTTCTATTTCTGTCAGAGGGCAATATGAATGTTCGACCCTGTTCCATCAACTCACTAAAAATGTTATACGATATATCCGATGTGGAAGTAGGCCAACATTTTTATTGGCAAATAGGGAGTTTCCAAGTCCATGCCCAAGTACTTATCACTTCTTGGGTTGTAATTGCTATCTTATTAGGTTCAGCCACTATAGCTGTTCGGAATCCACAAACCATTCCAACCGACGGTCAGAATTTCTTCGAATATGTCCTTGAATTCATTCGAGACTTGAGCAAAACTCAGATTGGAGAAGAATATGGTCCTTGGGTTCCCTTTATTGGAACTATGTTCCTATTTATTTTTGTTTCTAACTGGTCAGGTGCTCTTTTACCCCGGAAAATCATACAGTTACCGCATGGGGAGTTAGCTGCGCCCACGAATGATATAAATACTACTGTTGCTTTAGCTTTACCTACGTCAGTGGCATATTTCTATGCGGGTCTTACCAAAAAAGGATTGGGTTATTTCGGTAAATACATTCAACCAACTCCAATACTTTTACCAATTAACATCCTAGAAGATTTCACAAAACCTTTATCACTTAGTTTTCGACTTTTCGGGAATATATTAGCTGATGAATTAGTAGTTGTTGTTCTTGTTTCTTTAGTACCTTCGGTGGTTCCTATACCCGTCATGTTCCTTGGATTATTCACAAGCGGTATTCAAGCTCTTATTTTTGCAACTTTAGCCGCAGCTTATATAGGCGAATCCATGGAGGGTCATCATTGACTAGCTTCCGAAATGGTCTTTTTTTTTTCTCAAAAAAAAAAAAAAAGAAGCTTATCCCAACTCATGGGCGTCTCAAGATAATTGACTCGGGGAACATGATATATACAAATACCGGTATATACGATCTAGAGTAGGAGCAAGAAAAAAAAATGTACGATATTAGAGAATTGTAAAAAAAAAAAGGAAAGAGATCGAAAAGATCTTTTTCCTAAGATTCCTGTTTGGCCCATTTATGTCATACCTCTCCAATCGATATTCTATTTATATTTGTTCATTCAGTCAATTACGATTCATAATTTAAATAAGAATTGTTATGTTATCTGTTTCCGATGTGCACCTAAACAAAAAAAAAAAAGAAAAACTATATATATTATTAAGTTAGGTAGGTCTAGCTAGGTATATGTAAGGGCTATAAGTCAATCCCCGTATATGTTTCGAAGAATGATTCTAGAATCCGATTCAATACAAGATACAGATAGTTTGTTTACATTATGAAAGAAACACATGTATATGTGCTATTAGATATTCACTAGTTATATATGGGCTACCCATATATTTCCCATCCCACTGAATTTAGATGGATGCCAATGCAAGCCCTTCCGTTTTATCTGTAACTGTGGATTGAATGAATAAACAAATGAAGTCAAGCATATCGAAGAGAAAGAGCGAAGAATTGAAAGAATGGAATGGTTCGGAACAAAGAAATGGAAGAATTAGAATCGTATAGATTTACAAAGACTCCATGGATAGGAACTAAAAACGAGATATCGAATCTGATGATTCAGTAATATTGTCATTTCAATTCAGAGTTCTTAGTTTTTTTTTTTCCGGATAGGTCTTAGTGATGTTAAGTAATAATTCATTGGTTGATTGTATCATTAACCATTTCTTTTTTTTTTTTTTTTGTACGAGGAACTTAATATGAATCCACTGATTTCTGCTGCTTCCGTTATTGCTGCTGGATTGGCTGTAGGACTTGCTTCTATTGGACCTGGAGTTGGTCAAGGTACTGCTGCGGGACAAGCCGTAGAAGGTATCGCGAGACAACCAGAAGCAGAAGGTAAAATACGAGGTACTTTATTGCTTAGTCTGGCTTTTATGGAAGCTTTAACGATTTACGGACTGGTCGTGGCATTAGCGCTTTTATTTGCGAATCCTTTTGTTTAATCCTATAAATTGAAAAATACATACTTCAATTTTCTTATTTGATTGCCGTGGGCTTGTCGAATTATATCAAAACTTCATCCCTACAATCACTTCTTCGTTGAGACAATATCCCCCGGGATGGATTGATTTGAGGATGAGGAATTAACATAGCAGACCCACTCGATTTCTTCCCTCCCATTCTTATTCTTATTCTTAATGGAAACTTTTTTTTTTACTTTTAGGAAGTGTTGCAACGAACGAGGTATTTCTCAATTGACATGAGACCTTGGACTAATAAATAGATTGGGAATTTAGAAAAAATGTTTATTAAAAATTATTCATATTTATAATAATAATAAAAAAGAAATCAATAAAAAAAGGGGGGCGAAGTGATACAAAAGGAACTCTGTTCAAATTTGTTAGTCCTATCTATAAGAGGAAAGCATATGAAAAATGTAACCGATTCTTTCGTTTCCTTGGGTCATTGGCCATCCGCTGGGGGTTTCGGGTTTAATACCGATATTTTAGCAA